TCAGAATTGAAGTACCTTGTGTCAGAATTGAAGTACTTTGTGTTAGACTTGATAGATTCTATGGATCGAATCTTTAGTATTCTCTTATTTATTAGCTGTGTCTACTCTTTAGGCAGAATGCCGTCACCCATTTTTAGTAGGAAACTGAAAGAAACCTCAAAAACGACAGAAAGGGGGGAAAGTGAGAAAGAAAGAGATGTAGAAATAGAAACAACTTTCGAAACAAAGGGGACTAAACAGGAACAAGAGGGATTCACCGAAGAAGATCCTTCTCCTTCCCCTTTTTCTGAAGAAAGGGAGGATCCGGACAAAATCGATGAAACGGAAAGGATCCGAGTGAATGGAAAGGACAAAATAAAGGATGAATTCCACTTTCACTTAAAAGAAGAAGATAAAGACCTCTTCTGGTTTGAAAAACCCGCTGTGAATCTTCTTTTCGATTATAAACGATGGAATCGTCCATTGCGATATATAAAAAATTCTCGATTCGAACATGCTGTAAGAAATGAAATGTCACAATATTTTTTTTATACATGTCAAAGTGATGGAAAACGAAGAATTTCTTTTACATATCCATCCAGTTTATCCGCTTTTTTTGAAATGCTACGACAAAAAATGTATTTTTCTTTTTTTACAACAAAAAAATTCGTTTGTGATGAACTGGATAAATTCTTCTATGATGAACTGCATAATTCTTATTGTTGGATTTCTACCAATGAAAAAAAATGGAGGAACCTAAGGAACGAGTTTAGAGATCGAATTGAAGCCCTAGACAGAGGATCTCCTTATCTGGATGTACTCGAAAAAAAGACTCGATTATGCAATAATAAAACTAAAGAAGAATACTTGCCTAAAATATATGATCCTCTCTTAAACGGATCCTATCGTGGAATAATTAAAAAATTTTTTTTACCTTCAATCCTAAATGAAACTTCAGTCAAAAATTCGATAGAGACAAATTTTTTAAATAAACTCAATAAAGTTCATAGTATCCTTCTTTTTAAGGGTAAGGAACTTAATGTTCATAATTTTGAGGAATTGTACCATAAATTGGAAGGGAAAATAGCTACATTGGAAGAGAAATTGGTCCAGAAATTGGACCAGAAATTGGAAGAGAAGTTGGGACAGAAAATATATACATTGGATAAAAAAGCATTAGCAAGAGAATTGAGTCTTTTAATCGATGAATTTGCTGAAGAATCAACATCAAATTTGAAAGGAATTTCTTTATTTCCGGAACAAAGACGAATTGATTCAGAAGATCCAGAAAAAGTTTTGAAATTTTTAATCGAAAGAGTCATAATTGATCCCATCATTCAAACAATATGCGATACAGCCATAATTCCTCCCATGGAAAAAACAACTCGAAAAAAATCGATTGGAATAAATAAAAAAGTCCCCCAATGGTCATACAAATTATTCAGCGAGGTAGAACAACTCGGAAAAACTGCAACAACGGAAGAGGGGGAAGAGTGGATAGTAGATCATCAAATTCGCTCGAGGAAAGCGAAACGTATAGTTCTTTTTACGCAGGGTCCGGAGGAAGCAGAGAATGCCGACCCTAGTATAAAAACTATGACGAAGCCTGATGAAATAGAAGAAGTGGATATGATAGATTATCCCTATGAAGCGGATTTTCGTCGAGACATAATCACAGGTTCTATGCGTGTTCAAAGACGTAAAACCCTTACGGGGAAAATGTTTCCCTTATATCCGTATTCCCCACTTTTTTTCGACAGGGTAGGATTTTCTTGGGATGTTCTTTTCGAACCATTCATATTATCAGTAATTGAGATTTACGACCTAATACAAGACATTTTTAGAAAGGGTATAAAAGGAAGCGTAGCAAAAAGAATAAAGAGGTTGAAAAAACAAAAAAAAATGTACATGGAGGAAAACAAAAGCTACGAAGAAATTCAAAAAGAAGTAAATGAAATGGAAAAGGGGCGGGACGGGCAGACGGAAATGGAACGAATAGAAAGGACACGAGAAAGAATATCAGACCTCTATGATATCCTTATTTATGCTCATGGAATAAGAGCTTTTATTTTACTAATTCAGTCGAGGCTTAGACAATCTATTGTATTACCTTCGTTGATACTAGCTAAAAATATTGTCCGTTTCTTATTACGCCAAGAGTCCGAGTGGGAGCAGGATATAAGGGAGATGAATAGAGAAGTGTATGTTATATGCACCTATAATGGTATGCCAGTACTAGAACCAGGAAGAAACGGAATTTTTCCTCAAAACTGGGCCACAGAGGGTATACAAATAATGATACGATTTCCTTTCCGTCTGAAACCCTGGCACCGATCTAAGATACGACCTTCTCGTAGGGATCAAAATGCAAAGCAGGAAAGTCCTGCTGCTTTTTTAACGATTTGGGGACTGGAAACTGACCGTCCTTTTGGTTCTCCTCTCGTAGGACTTGGTATTTTGTTTTGTTATTATTTTGGACCCCCTTTGAAAAAACTCCAAAAAGCAATTAGAAAATGGAGTTTTCGAGTTCTAAAAAGTTTCAAAGAAAGAACAAAATTCTTGTTTCTAAAGGTCCCAAAAGAACAAAAAAAATTGAGAGAGGATTCGAGTGAAATAAAAAAAGATTCTATAATCAATAATCAGATTATTCATGAATCATCCATTCAAACCCGATCTGTGGATTGGACAAATTATTCACTGACAGAAATCAAAATGAAAGATCTGACTGATAGAACAAGCACAATCAGAAATCAAATAGAAAGAATTACAAAAGACAAGAAAAATGGATTTCGAACTCTAAAGATAAATATTAGTCCTAACAAAACAAGTTATGGTGCTCAAAAATTAGCATCACTAAAAAATCTTTTTCAGATATTAAAAAGAAGAAATGATCGATTAATCCGTAAATCACATTATTTTTTAAAATGGATCGTGGAAAGGATATACACGGATATCCTTCTAGAGAGCTTTCCATATATCATTAATCGTCTTACTAATAGTCTTTATAGGCCCATGATCATTATCCAACTTTTTCGTAAATTCAAAAAAAAATATATTTTTGATACAAAAGAGAAAAAGATAATTGAGCGTCTTTCAACTATACAAAAAAAACTTTCACCTTCGCGTATTCGTCATAAGATTCAGACGAAGTCGGGGGTTTCTTTTAAATTATCCCTCGTGTCACAGGCCTATGTATTTTACAAATTATCACAAACCCAGGTTATTAACTTGTATAAGTTAAGATCTGTCCTTCAATATGACGGAGCATCTTTATTTCTTAAGAATGAAATAAAAGATTATTTTCGAAGACAAGGAATAATTTCTTCCGAATTAAAGCATAAGAAACTTCAGAATTCTGGAAGGAATCAATGGAAAAATTGGTTAAAGAGTCATTATCCATACGATTTCTCTGAGCAAAAATGGTCTAAATTAGTACCGCAAAAATGGCGAAATATAGTCCATTGTAGGGTTGAAAATCCAAATTTAATCAAACGGGATTCATCTGAAAGAGAGGAAAAGGTTTCGTTATTGCTAAATAAAAACGATCATTTTCAAAAAATGTATAGATATGATCTTTTAGCATATCAATCGATTTATTATGAAGATAAGAAGGACTCATATAATTACAACATACATAAACCGAAATTTGTTGATATGGGGGCGAGTATCCCTATTACTAATTTTATAAGAAAAGATTATTTTATGTATATAAAAAATCCAGATAGAAAATATTTTGATACGAAAGGTCTTTTTTATCTCAAAATTCATAAGGATAAAGAAATCAACCCATCCAATCAAAAACAGAAAAGAAACCCCTTTGATTGGATGGGAATGAATGAAGAAAGACTAAATCGTCCTGTATCGAAGCCGATACCTTGGTTATTCCCACAATTTGAGTTATTTTTTAATGTATATAAAATGAAACCGGGGTTTATACCAATCCATTCACTTCTTTTTCATTTTAATGAAGATGTTAGTCAAAAAAAAAATCTCACTAAAAATAAAAAAGGGGATCTTCTACTATCAAATGAAAAAGAAAAAAAATATTTTGAATTAGAGAATCAAGAAGAAAAAAAACCCATAGGTCAAAGAGATCTCGCATCAGATGCCCAAAACCGAGGGAACCCCGAATCTGTTCTCTCAAACCAACAAAAATATATGGAAGAACTTTATACGAAATCAGATATGAAAATGGGTAGAACGAAAAAGAAATCCAAAAGCATTTGGACTTGGGAAATAGACTTAGATGCGTTCATGAAAGGATCTTTTGCTTTGCAATTGAAATGGCTGCTGAGTCCTTTGACTATGGAATTATTCGATTATGCGCTGTCCGTACTTGAATGGGAAAAGGAAAGCAGAATGACAACAAAGTTTGGTTTCGGCTTTATTAAGAAGGAGGAGTTAACTCTGGATCCAATGCTAATCCGGGATTTGAATCTTTCAAAAATCCTAAAAGAGGGAATATTTATTATCGAACCCGTTCGTATACCTGTAAAACATAATGTAGAATTTCTTATGTATCAAACCATAAGGATTTCTTTGGTTCATGAGATTAAACAAAAAAAGAATCAAAAAAGATACAGAGAAATTATGGATAAGAATCATTTTGAGGAATCGATTGCAAGACACCAAATGATGACGAAAAATAGAAACAAAAATCATTATGATTTGCTTGTTCCTGAAAATCTTTTATCGTCTAGACGGCGTAGAGAATTGAGAATTCTAAGTTGTTTCAATTCAAGGAATAGTAATTGTGTGGATAAAAATGCAGTATTTTGCAATGGGAACAAGGTAAAAACCTGCGGTCAATTTTTGGATGAAAGCAAAGATCTTGATAGAGATAAAATGAAATTAATTAAATTAAAATTCTTTCTTTGGCCCAATTATCGATTAGAAGATTTAGCTTGTATGAATCGCTATTGGTTTGATACTAATAATGGTAGTCGTTTCAGTATGTTAAGGATACATATGTATCCACGATTGAAAATTGATTGATGATACAATTGTCTTATATATCCCCT